CGAAACTCATTGCCCAGGGATAAAGAAAAACCGTTTCAACATCAAAAACAACAAAAACTAGAGCAAACATATAATAACGGATTCTAAATTGTAACCAAGCGTCGCCCATTGGTTCTATACCCGATTCATAACTAGAAAGTTTCTCCGGTCCTTTGCTAATCGGGGCTAAAACTTCGGAAATTAAAAAAGCCAAAATAGGAATAAGACTTGATATTATTAGAAATGCCCAAAAAATATCATATTCGTAAAGTAGAAACATAGACGCACTCCTATGAACGTGGAAAATATACCGGATTGCTCGATTCGAATTGTCAAGTCATTCACAACTGTTTAGTCAAAATCAAAACAAGAATTCATTTTGATCCAATTGACTAGTTTTCTTTGTTTACTGTGGGGCATATCTCATTTCAAGATGAAATCCTATTTCCATTATACTTATTTCGATTTTTTTAGTTAGTATAACCTTAGATCTATATCTGGACTCTTATACAAATATACAAATTCTCTTATTTTCACCTAGAATTCTCTCTAAAGAAAGGGAATTCCAAATAAATAGGGAATTCTCTTTAGAATTTTGAACTTCTTTATTTTTTAATATTTTTTTTTTTTTTTTTATTAATTATTAATATTTATTATTAATATCTATTATATATTTTTTGAAATTGAATATTGAAATTGAATTCTTTAGAGATTTCTATTTTTATGAATAGAATCAGGAGGTCCTTTGGTTTTTTTCTTAGTAATTTAGAATAAGAACAAGTAAGAGACTGGCTAGAAATTTCCATCTCCGAATTTAGAATATCTTGGTGTTGGTATATTCCTTTTATTAGGATTAGGATCCTAGCAGAGGGGTTTCTCTTGATTGAATACAGAAAAAGAAGACTACCCCCCTCACTAGGTCTAGGTAAGATATACGACGATCCTATTTGACATTGTTAATAATGAGACTTACCAAAGATATTCATTTTTCACCAAGTTTGAACTTGTACACAAGCACGGCCGGTCATTTCTAGATCCATTGGGGTTGGCGGCTCGTGTCACGATTTTGACTTCACAAATTCATCAGCATTGGGTATACCAAAGAAAAAGAAAGGGAGTATCAAGAATTCCCCGAGGAAAATTCATATGAAATTCGCCCCTAATATTAACGACAATAAGATTAATGACAAAGGCTTGCTTTGTTTATTCACGATTGGAAAAATATCGATTGGATCTCTTGAAATGCCCTTTTTTTTCAGGTTTATGTTCTGTTTTAAGTGAGTAAGCTTATGGTAATAATTTGGATTTCGACTAATCAACCCAACAGTTCCAAGCAACAAACAATAATGAAAAAAAATTATACAATTGCATTTTTTGTATTTGAATTTTCATTAATCATTTTTTGATATTATTTTAGATTATAGTATAGGGCTATACGGACTCGAACCGTAGACCTTCTCGGTAAAACAGATCAAACTGTTTATTATCAAAATGATCTGAACTGTTTCAAAGACCCAACATGCATTTTTTTTTGCATTGGGCTCTTTCATTAACTGATCAAAATATCAGTTAGTCTGCCATATTTTTTTCTTGACATAAAAAAAGATAAGTAGATGGCTCCCTGTGCTCTGATTCAGTATTTAGGATTCTGATCAAAGAGCACTACCAAAGTCTTTCAAGGGTAGGGTTATCTTGACGTAGGTCTGCCTCTGGCCTATATCAACCTAAGTTAGATGAAGTCTCTATCGTTCTGATTACAAAATGAAATATGAAACTTCATACACCTTAAAGTTCATAGGATGAAAAGAGATTTTTTGAGGTCCTTAGACTCATTATGCCTAGCATTGAATAGACTGGATATTCACCTTATCAATATCTCAAATCCACGATAGGGTCTATTTGGCACCTAAACGGGCACCTCAATCGGACCGAATCCTCTGTCAGGCTATTGTTCCCTCAAAGTTATGGGGTAAGACATCGATTAAGATCACAATTTTTGTGATTGGATTGTATGATGGATTCCCCTGAAAAACATTGGCGCGCGTGTAAACGAGGTGCTCTACCAACTGAGCTATAGCCCTTATTGCTTGTGATACGTATTCTATCCTGTAGATAATTTCTTGTCAAGATGAATCAACATCATAAATGTTTGAATGATATTGCTTAAATTAATATAGTTTAAGATTAGTATTGCTTATAAGTAATATGCTATTTATAATCCATCCACGGGGTGAGTACATTTGGTTCTCTTTGGGATGATAAATGGCCTACTTAACTCAGCGGTTAGAGTATTGCTTTCATACGGCGAGAGTCATTGGTTCAAATCCAATAGTAGGTAGAACTTATTAGATACCATCGACTCCAGTATCTAATAAGTTTTTGACCCACCCTCTTTTTTTTATTAATTTTGTATCTTTACTATTTCATTTTTTTTAATTGGATTTTGCTTGATTGTATTTGATTCTATTCACTCGACAGAATCAAATCAAAATAGGGTTCGAAACAGAACTTCTTTTGATTA